AAAGTGAATTATCGTAGATTATCGTATATATTTCATGTAGAAACATATAGAAATGATGAATAAGCCCATTTATTTACACTTTTAATTTACATTTATATTTATTATATACTTAACTTAATATATGTTTAAGTATGCATCTATATTATATACTTTGATATACTTATATAATCTATTTAATATATTATATATATATTAGTATCTCTATATAGATTACTATTTCTACGCCCTATTAGATTTATTCCTTATTAGTATATACATAATATACTCTTATATTCTATATTCTTTAGTATTGTATATACTCAATACTCACTTAAGTAGAATTCTATATATATAGTATAATTGAATATATCTTTATAACAATAACAGGATAAAATGTTAATATAACAACAAATATAACAATAAATAAGAGGTACAAATATTAAATCGAGGTACTCATTCTATGACAACTATCAGCAACTTACCCGCTATTTTTGTGCCTTTAGTAGGCTTAGTATTTCCGGCAATTGCAATGGTTTCTTTATCTCTTCATGTTCAAAAAAACAAGATTTTTTAGATATTATGGGATTTAATCTTATCTATTGTTTTTTCAAGACTTAGGCTTACTTGGATCATAGTACAATTCTCTATGTAGTAGAATATGGTATAATGTGTAGCTTCTTCCGAACAGAAGCTCGTATGCATAAACACGATCTATGGGAAAATGAATTATAACTATTTGAAGATAAATCATTATCGGGATGAATTTCTGAAACGTAAAGTCAATATATCTAAATGTCTGTGGATATCTATAAGAAATCATAAAAAAAAAAGATGTTATTAGTTTAGTTTATCTCTAAGCAATTGATGAATTACTCCTAAAGCTTCACATCATAATAATGCTAGTCGATGAGGATTACTTCGGAAATAAAAAGATTAAAGTCAAATTTATTGGGGTTTATCTCCCAATTACAATAAAATGCAACTAGATCTAGTATAGTATGAGTTGGCGATCAGACCGTATATGGATAGAACTTATAGTGGGGTCTCGAAAACCGAGTAATGTCTGCTGGGCTTTTATCCTTTTTTTAGGTTCATTAGGGTTTTTATTGGTTGGAACTTCTAGTTATCTTGGTAGGAATCTTATACCGTTATTTCCCTATCAGCAAATAATTTTTTTTCCACAAGGAATCGTTATGTCTTTCTATGGAATCGCGGGTCTTTTTATTAGTTCATATTTGTGGTCCACAATTTCGTGGAATGTGGGTAGTGGTTATGATCGATTCGATATAAAAGAAGGAATAGTATGTATTTTTCGTTGGGGATTTCCTGGAAAAAATCGTCGCATCTTTCTCCGATTCCTTATGAAAGACATTCAATCCATCCGAATAGAAGTTAAAGAGGGTATTTATGCTCGTCGTGTCCTTTATATGGAAATCAGAGGCCAGGGGTCCATTCCCTTGACTCGTACCGATGAGAATTTGACTCTACGAGAAATTGAACAGAAAGCTGCTGAATTGGCCTATTTCTTGTGTGTACCAATTGAAGTATTTTGAAAAAAGGCGAATGCTTTCTTATTCTTAGCAAAAGGGAAAAAACTATAACTCAAGAATTCTCTTTCTCTTTTTTCTATAGCATAACTTAACTGAAGTTTCTGCCGAACTCTGATTAGAACAAAAAAAAGTAAACGTACACGGACCAATCCTAAAGCGAAATAGTTTTTATCTATAAATTATTTTTTATGAGTATGTAAATCCACTTAAATCAATTCAGTAACGGAACAAGTAAGAAATCGGAATAAAGAATTTCTCTTTTTTTTTTTTTTCAATATTGTGAATTTAGTAAATACAGATAGATTCTCTCTTGTAAATCATCTCTCCTTTTTTGTTAATCAACATTTTTTATCTTTTTTTGTGCTCTTTAATTACCAACCGATTGGACCGCTTATAATGATAACATTTCTATCTTGTTTTGACACTCATTTTTGATCATAGCATCGCGGTATTCTTCAGAAAATTCTATCAATTATTCCTGTACTGAGGGTGGCCAGCGATTTTTTTTTTCGAAATTTTTGGATATTTTGATAAACTGGGAGTTCTTTCGTCTCGAAATTCGAATAATATTCATTATTTGAAATGGCTTTTTCGTGCATTCATCCAAAGGGGACAATTGCTTCGAATCATATATTTTGAAAGAATATTCTATAAAATATTCTAGTTTATTTATTTCTTCATTCAATTTGAAGTGGAATCTTTCTTATTCTATTTCTGTATTTCTATATTGTTTTTCTGTATTCTTTCTAAATTCAAGAACCAACCCATTGTCATTGTACAGAATCACAAATAAAAAACGGAGAATAGGCTCATTGTAATGTAATAGAACTGATATTTGATATAAATCTTAGTATCGTATAGAGAGAGTCGACGAATGAGATGAGTTCATTTCAAAATTCACAGACGAGCAAATGGCAAAAAAGAACGCATTTATTTCCCTTTTATATCTTGCATCGATAGTATTTTTGCCTTGGTGGATCTCTCTCTCATTTACATTTAATAAAAGTCTGGAATCTTGGGTTAATAATTGGTGGAATACTAGGCCCTCCGAAATCTTTTTGAATGATATTCAAGAAAAGAATATTCTAAAAAAATTCATAGAATTAGAGGAACTCTCCCTCTTCGACGAAATTCTAAAGGAATACCCGGAAAGGCGTTTACAAAAGCTTCACATTGGGGTTTACAACGAAACGATCCAATTGATCAAGATGCACAATGAGGGTCGTATCCATACGATTTTACATTTCTCAACAAATATAATTTCTTTCGTTATTCTAAGTGTTTATTCTATTCTAAGTAATGAAGAACTTATTTTTCTTAACTCTTGTCTTCAAGAATTTCTATATAATTTAAGCGACACAATAAAAGCTTTTTCTATTCTTTTATTAACTGATTTATGTATAGGATTCCATTCGCCCCATGGTTGGGAACTAATGATTGCCTCTATCTACAAAGATTTTGGATTTGCTCAAAATGATCAAATTATATTCGGCGTTGTTTCTACTTTTCCAGTCATTTTAGATACAATTTTTAAATATTGGATTTTTCGTTATTTAAATCGTGTATCTCCGTCACTTGTAGTGATTTATCATTCAATGAATGATTGAAAAATGATCGACCGATCCAATTATAATGTTTCTTACTTTGTAACATAAGTAAAACAGTCAAAATTGTACTTATTTTTTCTACCCACCCGGGGGATTCCTTCAATATTCGAGTAAAATTATTTCATTAAATAACAGAATCATAGATAGGAAACTATACTAGTGACTTATCTAATTTTATTGTAGAAATTTTCGGGATCAATGATTGGACTATGCAAATGAGAAATACCTTTTCTTGGATAAAGGAAGAGATTATTCGATTCATTTCTGTATCGCTCATAATATATATAATAACTCGGGTGCCCATTTCAAATGCGTATCCTATTTTTGCACAGCAGAATTATGAAAATCCACGAGAAGCGACTGGCCGTATTGTATGTGCCAATTGCCATTTAGCTAACAAGCCCGTGGATATCGAGGTTCCACAAGCCGTACTTCCTGATACTGTATTTGAAGCAGTTGTTCGAATTCCTTATGATCTGCAACTGAAACAAGTTCTTGCTAATGGTAAAAAAGGAGCCTTAAATGTGGGAGCTGTTCTAATTTTACCTGAGGGGTTTGAATTAGCCCCTCCCGATCGTATCTCGCCCGAGATTAAAGAAAAGATAAGAAATCTGTCTTTTCAGAGCTATCGCCCCACGAAAAAAAATATTCTTGTGATAGGTCCTGTTCCTGGTCAAAAATATAGTGAAATCACCTTTCCTATTCTTTCCCCAGACCCCGCTACTAAGAAAGACGTTCACTTCTTAAAATATCCCATATACGTAGGCGGGAACAGGGGAAGGGGTCAGATTTATCCCGACGGGAGCAAGAGTAACAATAATGTTTATAATGCTACAGCGGCGGGTATCGTAAGCAAAATCATACGAAAAGAAAAAGGGGGATACGAAATAACCATAGTGGATGCATCGGATGGACGTCAAGTGGTTGATATTATCCCTCCAGGACCAGAACTTCTTGTTTCAGAGGGCGAATCCATCAAATTGGATCAACCGTTAACGAGTAATCCTAACGTGGGTGGATTTGGTCAGGGGGATGCGGAAATAGTACTTCAAGATCCATTACGTGTACAAGGCCTTTTGCTCTTCTTGGCATCTATTATTTTGGCACAAATCTTTTTGGTTCTTAAAAAGAAACAGTTTGAGAAGGTTCAATTGTCTGAAATGAATTTCTAGTTTATCAAGTTCTAAAAAAAACCAAATTTTTGTTGGAAATTGTGTTATCTACTTCTGTATGATCAAAAAAAACTTATGAAAAGTCTTTTGCTTCTTTATATTATATTCTTTTTCTATCAGATTTTGGGAATTACTTGTACCGCATTATTAGTCATAGTATGTATGCTGTGAAGAAGACTATTTGACTTTACTTACCTCTTCTTTATTCCCTTTACTTACCTCTTCTTTATTCCTTTGTTTTTTCAATAAAAAAATGGAAATAAAATGGAAGCGGTATGATTATGTTACTATTGTCAAATTTAAATGCCATAGAATGAATCAATCGTTTTCTATTCTAATAGAATAAAAGTTGACTAAATACGAAACATAAGATAAATAATCGGAGAATATAAACCAAAGTATAAAAAAGATGAATGAGAGGAAAAAAGAATTCAATTCTAAGAGGGATTATTTGTCTTCCTAGTCTTTGACACAAGAAAAGGTATTTTCCACAACCCTTTACTTGTGTCGAAATAATAATAATTCTTGATCTCGTTCGTGAAAGATTCCTATTTGTAGTTTCCATTTTTTTCGCGTTTTATCAGAAACCTTTTTTAGATTTATTACATAAATCATAAATAAAGTAGTAATGGTGGACAAACAAAAAATATAGGAAAATTTATTGAACAAATAGAACTTCTTCAATAAACTTA